GTTCCGACATCCTATCTATAGTTGGCGCATTCATCATAGTTAGCTCTTCCAGCTCCGTATCAAGGTCAGGATCCATCTCGTCACTAGCATCAATCGCGTCACTAGCAGCGTCACTAGCATCAATCTCGTCACTACCACCAACCTTTATCTCGTAATAATCCTCATCTTCATCCTCATCCATAACTTTTGGCTTGTTATCGTTCAGAAATACCGTAATGAAAGGAACATAGGAATTTGTAGCTAGGTATTTGACCAAATAGGAGCGTCCAGTTCCTATAGAACCTATCACTAAAATTCCCCTAGAGGGGGATAAGGCTAAGCGGAGCGAAAAGGGTTTTCGATGAGATGGGCAGTGCAAAGTAGTAGTCCCACACGAAGTTTGGGAATAAGTGATTGTCTGATAATGAGCAAGGAATACCCGTCTTTCTGCTAAACAGGATGGATTGAACTCATAATTCAATAGATCCTTTTTATGAATATCAACCAAGTATCGTAAGTAAATTGCTCCCGGTTCTTCAATCATTTGATAACCAGAGTCATTCTTTGATAAACGATCACTATGAGTCAGACTCAATAGAATTTGATCAATCCTTTGTTCTGTCGTTAAGGCGGAGAACTGAACCAAGAATTCTCTTTCTTCATCATCAATCAAATCACTGTTCGCGACCCAGGATTCTATTTTATCATCAACCCAATCCCCGTTCCAGTTTTTTCTTTTTCTTATCAATGAATAGATCTCTTTACTTGTATGACTTAGATGTCTCGTATTTCTCGAAAAAGTGATTCGATTGATGGGATTTGATATGAGATCGATGAGATTGATATTCAAATATATCTTCTTAGAACGGAATTGTTCCAGAGCAACTAGAAAGAGATTCTTTACCCAGAAAGAATTTGGTTCAGATGTAGGATACCTATCCAGAAGTTTTCGCAACTCAATCATAGATGATTCCATCATCAAAGATTTGACCTTTTCGAACTCTGTCTGTAACTCACTAGAGGCCCCGGAAACAAAGAGAAGCTGGGTACAAACGAGATATCCAGCAACAACAAGAAGGAAAAGGATTGAATAGAAGAACTCCCAAACACTTGGCGATCTCAGATGTGTCGATATCAATGGTGACTCATTATTTCGATGAATCATTTCTTCGGACAGAAGAACATTATGTAAACACTTATTCGAAATCTCACTTATCAGATTAAGACGCGCTTTTTTCCAAAGAATTCGCCACGATCTACCCAATCTATGCCTAATATCCCGAAAGATGAATACCAATTTTTTACTGCTACTTCGTATTATGGATACCAATTTTTGACTATTACGTAGTATCAGCCATAGTTCTGGAAAAGTATCTGAAATCGGCAATAGGTCTGAAAAAGTATCTACAAAATTATCTACAAATATCCAGTACCCTGTCAAGAACCATGGCATATATGTTTGGAATAGATTCGATTTTGAGAGAGTTGAAAGAGCCCTTTGTTGAAAGGTTCTATACATCTGCCCTTTCGCAAGGCATTTCTTTAGACAAAGACGCCGTTTTTTCCTCTTTTTGCATGGTAAATCTTTCTCAGAACATGGAGTGGGAATCAAACCCATGTTTGAATTGAGATACTGATGCAAGTTCTTCTCTTCTGAATCCGATAGATTCCTAGCTGAAAGAGGTTGACAACAAGTTCTTTCAAAATGCACTCTTTGTCCCTCTGTTAGGGGTGTTCCAGAAATGTCTGCGATCGAGAAACTAGTTCTACGGACGAAGGGATCGTATCGACTTGGAAAATGGAAAGATTTGTACAAGTTATACGTTTCGTCACCACTTTGTGGAAAATCGTTAGGTATGAATATGTTAGATACCTGTGACTCGATTGGTGAAATAGTCTCTCTCCCCCCAAAAGCATATTCGACGGGCAAAGAAAATATTTTGTTGCGAATGAACAAGATATTGAGGAATTGTCCATATGTCAAATCAGAATTATGGATATGGGCCTTTTCCACAGAAAAGGGGAATCTTGTGTTAGAATAGAAGCAGAAGTGATGTGGATTATTCAAGAATCGAAGTCGATTTGCTTTATAAAAAGAAGATATCAATGAACTTCGATGAAATGTTTTCACGGGATTCAGCCAATTGTCTTGATTGTGGAATATCATTGAGAAATAGGAATCCGCCCTATCAAAGGATTTCCCGCGATTTTTTCTTGGGTCAATCATCCACTTTGGTATCTTATTGAACAAAAAGGGTGCTATTTTTCCTCCATTGACCAAGAATTTCGATTTTCGGGAAGTATCATGATCGTCCAATAAAAATGGTTTCCATTTTTTCAAATGAACAATTGGAAGACCTATCGATTCTAACAACTGATTGCCGAGTTGATCATACGGACCTTTCCACCCATATAGATCGATCTCGGACCTATGAATGGGGATATTCCCGAAACTCACACAGAAAAAAGGAAGTGAGTTAGACAAAAAGAAAAGAAACTTGGACAAAAAAAGAAGTGACTT